TCGAACTTGATTAATTGCTCTTTGTTGTTCAAAATGAATGGTTTCATTTTTGTAATTTTCTAATTGTTCCAAAGTCTTAGAAGTTGCATTAATCAAATTCCATTTTTCTCGTTCTATTTCAGAGTATCCAGTCATTCGAAACTGATCCGCTTCCATTTCTACTTTCCGTAAGCGGGCCCGGGCTTTTTCCAACTGGTCTAGGGCCCCCTCGCGCAGTTCTTCCGAATTTCGAATAGTCTTCAAGATCCTCTGTTTTCTATTATCTAATAAATCACTTAACACTCCCTTTCCAAAAAAAATCAACACACCAAGTACTACGCTTAGATTTATTAGATTTGTTGCAAAAATATCGGTATTAAACCCGAAACTCCCGGCGGATGGCCAATAACCCAAGGAAAGGAAAGAATCGGTTACATTTTTCATACGATCTCCTCTTTCTTATAGTTATAGCTTTCTTATAGTTATAGCTTTCTTATAGTTTCTTATAGTTATAGCTTTCTTATAGTTATAGATAGACTACTTAATTTTCTATTCTTTTTGTATTATTTTATTATGAATTTCCCTATTTCTAAATAGAAAATACTAAATAGAGTCAAAAAAAATATTGATTTAGAAATGGGTTTTAATGGATTTTTTTCAATTGGAAATTTCCAATAAGCCTGATACTTATTCGATTCGAATTAGGTACCAGGTCTTATACAGGTAAGTTTCGAAATACCACGTTTGTTACAATTGCAATACTTCCTAAAAAAAGTTCTTCCATTGGACTAAGAAGGTAAAGGAAAAAATGAGTTGGAGTGTTAATTCCTCATCCTCAAACCAGTTATTTCCGTGGGTTGTTGTTCCTAAGTAATAAAATTGTAGGAGTTAAATATTAATCTTAATAGAATTCGAAAAAACAAGAGCAGCAAATCCACGGAAATAAACAAAAATGTGTGTTTTTAGGATTAAACAAAGGGATTCGCAAATAAAAGAGCTAATGCTACAACCAGCCCATAAATTGTTAAAGCTTCCATGAAAGCCAGACTAAGCAATAAAGTACCTCGTATTTTTCCTTCCGCCTCTGGTTGTCTCGCGATCCCTTCTACAGCCTGTCCCGCAGCAGTACCTTGACCAACCCCAGGTCCAATAGAAGCAAGCCCGACGGCCAATCCAGCAGCAATAACGGAAGCGGCAGAAATCAGTGGATTCATGATAAGTTCCTCGCACCAAAACAAAAATAAAGAAATAGTTAATGATACAATCAACCAATATTCAATTCACAATTACAGACGAAATGGAAAGGCTTCTATTGAAATCCCTATCTAAATTCACAATAGTAAGACAAATTAGATATATCTTTAGTTCATATATACCTAGTTAATGTCTAATATCACATATACATGTCTTTCCCCCATACCGTAAACCAAATATTGTATCTTAAAGTCATCGGGATTCTCGAATCATTCTTCGAAAGATTGACAAGAGTTGTCTTATAGCGATTAGATTATCTACACCTAGTTCGACCCCCTCTTCCTATGCAAACGAATCTATTTTTTTTGGTCAATCGATAAATTGAATAAAATCGACTGAAATGAAAATCATTTTATATACCACCTTTTTTTTTTACAATTCCCCAATATCGTAACCTTTTTTACAATTACTCTAGATCGTCTATACCTTTATTTATACCTTATTTGTATATTTATCTTCCCTAAGTGGATTACCTTGAACGGCGCATACATTGCGTCAGGCTAAGCTAAAAAAAAAAAGACTGTGTCGAAAACTAGTCAATGATGACCTTCCATGGATTCGCCTATATAAGCCGCAGCTAGGGTTGCAAAAATAAGAGCTTGAATACCGCTTGTAAATAATCCAAGGAACATGACAGGTATAGGAACTACTAAGGGTACTAAAGAAACAAGAACAACAACTACTAATTCATCAGCTAAAATATTTCCGAAAAGTCGAAAACTAAGCGATAACGGTTTTGTAAAATCTTCTAAGATGTTAATAGGTAAAAGGATTGGGGTTGGTTGAATGTATTTACCGAAATAACCCAATCCCTTTTTTGTAAGGCCCGCATAGAAATATGCTACTGACGTGAGTAAAGCTAAAGCAACGGTAGTGTTTATATCATTTGTGGGTGCGGCTAACTCCCCATGAGGTAACTGTATGATTTTCCAGGGTAAAAGAGCCCCTGACCAATTCGAAACAAAAATAAATAGAAACATAGTTCCAATAAAGGGAACCCATGGACCATATTCTTCTCCAATTTGAGTTTTGCTCACGTCTCGAATGAATTCAAGGACATATTCAAAGAAATTCTGACCGTCAGTAGGAATGGTTTGCGGATTACGAACAGCTATAATGGCTGAACCTAATAAAATAGCAATTACGACCCAAGAAGTAATAAGTACTTGGGCATGGACTTGGAAACTTCCTATTTGCCAATAGAAATGTTGGCCTACTTCCACACCGGATATGTCGTATAAACCTTTTAGTGTTTTGATAGAACATA